CGAAAATTTCTACAATAAAATTAGGTAGGTCGCTAATATAGTTCCCTATCCGCGATTCTGCTATTATACTGAAATAATTTTACTGGAATATAGGATTACTGGAATCTGGGAGGAATCCTCTGGATGGGTAGAAAAAGTAAAGTAAGTACGACTTTGAATGCTTTGCTTATGTACAAAGATTATAATTGGATCAGTGAATCGTTTTTCAATCATTCATTGAATGATAAATCACTACAAGTGCCGGAGATACACGATTTAAATAACGGAAAATCCAATATTTAAAAATTGTATCTAGAATAACTGGAAAAGTGGAAACAAGACCAGATATAATTTGATCATTATGAGCAAATCCAAAATCGTTGTAGACATAGCCAATCATTAGTTCCCAACCGTGAGGAGAATGGAATCCGATACATAAATCAGTTACTAAAAGAATCGAAAAGGCTTTTATTGTGTCGCTTAAATTATATAGGAATTCTTGAACCCAAGAGTTAAGAATAACAAGTTCTTCATTACCCAGAATAGAATAACCGCTTAGAATAACGAAAGCGATTGTATTTGTCGAGAAGTGCAAAATCGTATGGATATGATCCTCATCGTGCATCTTGATCAATTGGATTGTTTCTTTCTGGAGCCCTATACGAAGCTTTTCTAGATGTCTTTCCGGAAATTCCTTTATCATTTCGTCCAATAGGAATAAATCCTCTAATTCTATGAATTTTTCTAGAATACTCTTTTCTTGAATATCATTCAAAAAAGTTTCGGATTGCCTAGTATTCCGCCAATTAGTAACCCAAGATTCCATACTTTTTTGAAATGAGAGAGAGATCCACCAGGGCAAAAATACTAAAAAGACTATAGATGAAAGATATCGAAGGGGAATGGATGCGTTCTTTTTTGTCATTTTTTCATCTGTGAATTGTTAATGAACCCACCTCATTCGTAGATTCGATGCGATCTAAGATTTCTATCAAGCATGAGTTCTATTACAAGGTATCGCGCCTATGAATCTAGTCTCTGTTTTTTAGTTGTGATTCAGCGGTTAGTCCTTGAATCTAGTGTAGAAAAAATACAGAAATAGAAGAAGAATCCACTTTGAATTCGAATGAAGAAATAATAAAAAAAATATTGTTTCCAGATATCTCAATTGATCAAATATTCGAAGCAATTCCCCCTTTCGATGAATGTTCAAATAATGAATATTATTCGGATTTTGAAATGAAAGAACTTCCTTTCTATTAAAAATGAAAATATCAAATATTTCGAAAAAAAAAAATTCGCGGGTTCCCCGGCCCCAAAGCATAGTCCAGGAATATTTGAGAGAATTTTCTGAAGAATAGTGTGATGGAAGAATATTGTGATGATCAAAAATGAGTGGAAAAAAAAGACAGAAAAGTTCTCATTCTACGAGATCCAATTCTTTGTTCATTAAGAAAGACAAAAGAAAGGATAAAAGAAAAGGATCGATTGACAAAAGAAAATAGAGATAATTTACAAGATATGATCTATCCATATCTAAGGTATCAATTCCAAATAGTGAAAAGAAAAAGATCAAGTTTTTATTCCGAACTGTTTTGATATATGAGATGAATCTATTATTTTGATTTCTTACTTCTTTTGTTACTGAATTGAGTTGAGTGGGGATTTCCATACGCAAAAAAACAATTTTTTTTGTAGACAAAAAAAACATTTTCGTTTTATGTTATGGCTGCTCCGTACACATTTGCCTTGTTTTTGTCCAACCGGGCGTTCTGAAGAAACTTCAATTAAGTAAGTTATGCTATAGAAAAAAGAGGATTCTTGGGTTTTTCCTCCTGCTAAGAAAGCATTTATTCTTCAGTTCATTTTTCAAAATCCTTCAATTGGTACACGCAAGAAATAGGCCAATTCCGCAGCCTTTTGCTCAATTTCTCGTGGAGTCAAATTCTCATCAGTACGATTCAAGGGAATGGCCCCCGAGCCTCTGATTTCTAGATAAAGGACACGACGAGCATAAATACCCTCTTGAACTTCTATTCTGATGGACTGAATATCTTTCATAAGGAATCGTAGAAAGATGCGGCGATTTTTTCCGGGAAATCCCCAACGAAAAATACATACTATTCCTTCTTTTCTATCAAATCGATCATAACCGCTACCTACATTCCATGTAATTGTGCACCCCAAATAGGAACTAATAAAGAGACCCGCGATCCCATAGAAAGACATCACGATCCCTTGTGGGAAAAATTTGATTTGCTGAGATGGAAATAAAGATATCAAATTCCTATCAAGATAACTAGAAATTCCAACCAATAAGAATCCTACTGAACCTAAAAAAAGGATAAAGGCCCAGCAGAAATTACTTATTTTGCGAGATCCTGCTATAAATTCTATCCATATATATTCTGATCGCCAACTCATACATACTAGATCCAGTTGCATTTTCTTGGAATTAAGGGAATAACTAAAATCAATTTGACTTTACTTGATTTTGTTTCCGAAGTAACTCTCATCAACTAGTACTATTCTGATAGCAGTAATTCATCGAATTGGTTAGATATAATAAAATAAGAGCATCCCCTTCATATGATTCCCTATAGATAGCTACATACATATGGATACATTGACTTTCATCGCAGACATGAGCTCGGATCCCGCTTATTGTTGAAAATAGCTAGAATTCATTTACCTATATATCATGTTTACGCATGCATAAAAGCTCTTTCGTTTATGTTTCGAGAAAGCCACCTGTTAGTCTTATACAATATTCTACTAAATTGATATCTGTGTTCGTTAAGTCTTGAAAAAAAAACTAGATGACATTTGACCCCATCGGATTTAAAAAATCTTATTTTTTTGAACATGAAGAAATAAAGAAGCCATTGCAATTGCCGGAAATACTAGGCCCACTAAAGGCACAAAAATAGAGGGAAAATTGTTGAGAATTGTCATAGAAAGGGTACCTCGATTTAAAATTTGTACCTGTTATTGGTATAAAGATATCCTATAATAATTAGAATTCATATTCTAATTCGTATCATATTCTAATTCGTATATAAGTATACTAAACGAGTATCTATACTAAGTGCAAGGAATATAGAACTAAATAAACGCATCTTTCTCCATGAAATATATCTATGATAATCCATTTTCTTTATTATTTATTATTCTTACTTATTTGAGTTTTCTTCTTCGGTTGTTCTTAGCTTCTAATTTCTTTTTGAATATCTAATTGTTTTTTTAATAAAAAAAAGTTTCTTACAAATTCCCGAACAATTCGTTAGAATCCGATCCAAGAGCAGGGATTCTTAGGAAAAACGGGACTTGTTGGGAGATGGAGATATAGAAAGATGCAAGATTCTATATTTTCTCTATTTGAATTATATATACATACGCAAGAGGGGGAACATGAAATTCGTTTTATTTGCCTTGCCTCCTAATTCTAAGGAAGAATTCTATTTTTATGTTGTTTTGTTGAGAGAGGTTCACTAATTACTAATCCGTAATATCGGTAAAAAAAATAATTATCCGCATGATTCTTTCTACAATAAAATCTTATGTCACCAAAGAAAAATCCATTCTTCGGGTTTTGTTTTATTTTTATTCTGATAAACTAACTAACTAATTGTTCGCCACAAGAAAAAATTTAACTTAAGAACTCTACTTGCGTTAATTTTGATTCAAAGGAAAAAAGGCGTGGAGCTGAAATAACTCACTCAGAACACCTTTTAAAGGATTACGTGGTACGATTAGGTCGAATAAGCCTTTATGGAATAAATATTCAGCCGCTTGTGAACCTTCAGGTACTGTTTTCTTCAATGTTTGTTCAATTACTCTTTTACCCGCAAATGCAATATAGGCATTAGGTTCAGCAATAATAATATCTCCCAACATACCAAAACTGGCTGTCACTCCACCAGTAGTAGGAGATGTAAGAATTGATACATAGAATAACTTTTTATTTGATTGATAATCATATAAAGCGGAAGATATTTTAGCCATTTGCATCAAGCTCAAACTTCCTTCTTGCATGCGTGCTCCTCCGGAAGCACACACTAGAACAAGAGGTAAAAATTTATTGGCAGCATACTCGATCAAACGGGTGATTTTCTCGCCTACTACGGATCCCATACTACCCCCCATAAACTGAAAATCCATAACCCCAATTGCGACGGGAATCCCGTTTAGTTGCCCTGTACCTGTTTGAACAGCCTCCGTTAATCCTGTCTTTCTTTGATAAGAATCAATACGATTTTGATAAGGTTCCTCTTCTGAATGAAATTCAATGGGATCCATAGAGACCATGTCGTCATCCATCGGATCCCAAGTACCTGGATCAACCGAAAGTTCGATTCTATCTGAACTACTCATTTTCAAATGATATCCACATTCTTCACAAATATGCATTTTTGACTTAAGAAATTTCTTATAATTTAATCCATAACAATTTTCGCATTGAACCCACAAATCCCTGTATTTTTGAGTTAGATCGAAATCATTAGAACTTTCTCTTATACTTATAGTTAAATCACTACCATTCGTGCTGGTTTTTATATTGGAACTCTCGCTTTCACTACTATTTCCACTTTTACCACAAATGAAATTAGAAATGTAACTGTCACTGTAACGGTCACTACTACTTAAAATGTGACTATCAATACAGATTTGAGAATGAAGATAAGAGTCAACGCAATTATGAATGTGATTATTCCAACTCGATTTAGTATCATACATGTAACGATCATAGTCGGGATCATCACTTTTAGATCCATTATTCCTATAACTATAATTACGAAAACTATAAAAAAAACTTTCTAGTTCACTCAGAAAAGAAGGATCATTATCAATCTCCAAAATTTGATTTTCAATATCAAAATATATGGAATAACTGTCCCTAGTACTATCCTTAACAAAAAAAGTGTCATCCGCGATGAAATTCCGAATGTCCCTGAGACCAACTAAATGATCAACATTACTGGAACTCGAACTGTCACTATCACTCCAACTAGGAGTGTTTT